AATCGCATGAGTTTCAAACTTTCATTTTGATTGAATTAAGAATCAGTTTGAGTTTTATCTTTTCTCCCACCTGCAGAAGAATAAAGCAAGCATAGGTATTTCCATATACACCTATCCTTCGTATTTTCCGCAAGGTAACTATCTCGGTTTCCTATCGAAATTTCTTTATAGAATATTTGAAAAAGGCTTTCCTTCCTAACCATAAGTAAGAAAGAAAAGACTTACTATCTTTGGGATCTGATCCTACACCGCCGCTCAATACCTTAGTCTTAGTGGATCAACTCTATTACATAAGTTAATTCCTAACTTCTATCTATCTTATATATAGAGGTATAAATAAAATAAGCAGTTATTTTCTTAATGTATTGGCCCAAAACCTCATTAATTGATCTTTACGGCGCTTCCTCGATATCAATTAGATCGTTCTTTTTTTTATCCATAGACATAGCAAAAAGTATTTTAGGCATATTTTATCTTATTTCTTCATATTTTGATTAATATGATGAAGTTTCTTTCTTTGCTACAGCTCAAAGAAATCATCGTTTTGGACGATGCATTTATTTGTAGCGAGCCTTTTTTTTAGTATTTACTAGCAGATTTTGTCTTCCTTTTTCTTTCCTTTCTATAGTGGAGATAGCCGCACGTAATGACAGATCACTGCCATATTATTAAAAGCTTGTGGTAAGAATGGGTTTCGTTCTAGTGCCCTAAAATAATATTCTAAAGCTTTCGTATGTTCTCCATTACTTGTGTGAATAAGGCCTATATTATAGAGTATATAACTTCGATCGTAGGGATCGATTTCTAGTCGCATAGCTTCATAATAATTTTGTAAAGCTTCCGCATAATTTCCTTCGGATTGAGCTGACATCCGTTACGGTCGTTATTCGACTCAAAGCAAAGAATCTCCGTTCCAGAACCGTACGTGAAATTTTCACCTCATACGGCTCCTCCCTTAATATACATAATGAGAATTAAAAATACATGGAATAATCAAAAAGGGTTAAAACATTCTTATTATGAACTGAGCGGGGCTAGCGTTTTTACAAAAAAATATCTAGCCAACCTTCTTGCACAAGAGCTTTTACTAGAATCAAGTGTCTTGATACTAAGGATAACTCCAACAATTTCTTTGTCCTCAACGCCTCCTAATTTCCAGGAAATAGTCACTTCAACAGTCTTCGATGGTTCTACGGGTATCCAAAGTACGAACGAGATGGATGTTTGTTGTCCCAACCATTCTTGTTAGTCCCAATCAAAAGAAAGGGAGTAGAGGTTTTACCAAAGCTTTCATGTTGTCGATTGCTAGGTGTAGTGCTTCTTCCCCTATGCCGCCTATTGGTACTATATTACTAGGAAGTAGGATTGACTTGTAATACAAAACACAAAGGTGTAACCTTTCGCTCAATACTAAAATCGATAACTCAAGGGTAGTATCTGAGGTTGCATCAATCGGGGATACACGACAGAAGGAATTGTTTTATTTCTAAACTTCACCTTCAACAAGCGTATGTTTATTTTTATAATTCTAATATGGAATAAGAATATTTGTTCATTCTATCCCGAATCATGGGCCTTTCTCCTAAAACTAGGAACAGTAAGAGAAAACTAAAAAGAAAATCAAATCACACCATCTCGGTAATAAGTAAATGCCTCCTTTTCTCCTGAAGTTGTCGGAATTATTCGTAATAAAATATTGGCCACAATTGAAAAGGTCTTATCAATAAAATTTCCGTTTATCCGCGATCTAGGCATAGGTATCAATTCATTCTAAATTTTTTTCTTATTACCCCGTGTGGGAAAACGATTACACAAACAAAGGGTTTGTACAATACGAAATAACATAAAAACAGATTCATTTCCAAACAACAAAATTTCAATAAAGATACCAATTTTCTACTACTTAATACTTCTATTTATTCTAATTATTCCAAATACCCATATAAATTAAAAACCCTAAATCAATCAGTTGATTCGTTTCAATTAATTGATCGAATTCGGTATATATAGAAATATCGCATTCATTAAAGGATAGGAACATTATCTTCTTAAATATGAATCAATATATATTTTATCCTTTCACAAGGAAAACTTTTTTTTTAATTAGATTCTACGAGGAAATATTTTTTTCGAAAAAGTCTTCTATTACTATTCGTTACACTATTAGTTTATAGTATTGGTGGATTGGCCGTAGTCCTACCTATCCAAACAAAAATGGAATAATAATAGAAATATGAACATAGTAATGGCTCGCTATTTCTTCGGTTTCTGAGTCATAATCATTATCATTGTGTAGGAGAGATGGCCGAGTGGTTCAAGGCGTAGCATTGGAACTGCTATGTAGGCTTTTGTTTACCGAGGGTTCGAATCCCTCTCTTTCCGTACTTTCCACCTAATTGAATTCGCCAACATTCCTAACTGTGACAAATCAAACAACAAGAAATACTATTATTAGAACATGAACATAAAGAGTTGGATCATTCTTTTATTTTGACATCTATTTCTTCTATTTCGATGTGATACGTAAAATACTGGAAAGAATGGACAAGAAGTGCAAATTTTGCTGTCAATCTTTGATACATGAATAGGAAAAATCCGGGATGGGGTTGAATCTATGAGTGTAAGAAAATCTAGATGAAACCCCTAACTTTAAACTTTCAGTCATTTTACTTTGGCAAAAGAAAGGGGCCAAATTGTACGAACCCTTTGTTTTGTATTTTATTTAGGACTAAGTCTGACGAGAATAATATTCGACCACTAGTAATTCATTTATTTTCAAACCGACCCACTTACTATCTATTATTTGATTGACTAATCCTTTATATGGGAATGGGTGAAGAGTTAAATGTTTGGGCAATTCCTCACGGGAGGATGAATCAAGAGAATTTTGAATTAGAGTTTTGGATTTTTGTTCATCCCTCGCCATAATAGTATCTTGGGGTTTGCAACGATAACTTGGTATATCGACTATACGGCCGTTAACTAAAATATGTCTATGGTTAACGAATTGGCGGGCTCCAGGAATAGTCGGAGCCATACCTAATCGAAAAAGGATGTTATCCAAACGCATTTCAAGTAATTGTAGTAAAACCCGACCTGTTGACCCTTTGGCTTTTCTGGCGATACGAACGTATTTTAGTAATTGTCGTTCTGTAATACCATAATGAAAACGCAATTTTTGTTTTTCTTCTAGACGAATACGATATTGAGATCTTTTACCGGAACGTGATTGGTTTCTAAGATCACTTCCGGCTCTAGGCCTTTTATTAGTTAGTCCAGGTAAAGCCCCTAGACGGCGTATTTTTTTGAAACGAGGCCCTCGGTAACGCGACATAAAGACTCCTTTCTTTTTTTATTTTTTTCTCTTTATTTCATTTCTATTTATATAGAGATTCCATTTTACAAAAAACATAAATTAAAACTGAACGAAATGAAATGGTAAATGAAACGAAATTCTCTGAAGTATTACAATGAATAATGAAATGGATTGTATATACATCATATACGAACCCTTTTTTTTTTTATATATTATATATTTTGTATTAAAATAAAAATAAAAAAAAATATGTAAATAAAAAAGCAAAGAGTTCAATCTCGGCCGAACAAATCAAGAAAAACTCTTTCTTTTCCTTTTATTCCTAGTTGGAAGTTTCTACGACATAATAGATTGTTTTGAAGAAGGGAAAAGCACTCTTATTCTTTTCTTTGTTCTTCGGTTTCAAAAAAAAATATAGAAAAAGATTGAACAAATCAAAATAGAAAAGAAAAAGCCGGCTATCGGAATCGAACCGATGACCATCGCATTACAAATGCGATGCTCTAACCTCTGAGCTAAGCGGGCTTCCATAAATTTTACATACACTGGAATTCAATAAACTAGATTTTCTTTAATTTTAGTTTAAACTTATTCTTTTATGATTTTAGGATATGAATTTCATATAAATATTTCCAATCAAATAAGTATAAATATTGAATTTCGTTTATTTCTTTCTATGTATATTCTATTTTTCGTCTAGAACAATTCGATTTTATATTAAAATTAAATTAAAATTTCTAATTTTATTTCTCTTTTTAGTAGAGAATTTGCAAATTCATTGCAAATCGAAATGAAAAAATTGTCATTATTTATATTATATCTAGAACCATAAATAAATTAATATCTATTTATTAGAATTCTAGGAGTTTGCCTTAAGAAAAGATAAAATAAAATAAAAGAAAAAGAATAAAAAAAATTAGAATCGATAAAATGAACTCCGGATCATAATAACAGAATAAGAAATTCTTCGGGTTTCGTTCATAGACTATGATGAAAAAAAAAGAATCGACCCTTTGAGTATTTTAAATTGCATGGGAAATGAACGGGAGGGGGTATATATGGTATATATCCATCCATATTGAATTGGAGCTACAGAAATGATAGAATCATTTATGATTAGACCAAATCAAATTCAAAACTAGACATCTGATAGAGATGAAAGAATAAAGGGAAAGGAAAGGACATTCCACTGAGATCCTAATCTTAAAACAAAACACAGAAAGGGGATATGGCGAAATCGGTAGACGCTACGGACTTAATTGGCTTGAGCCTTAGTATGGAGACCTACTAAGTGAAAACTTTCAAATTCAGAGAAACCCTGGAATTACTAAAAAAGGGCAATCCTGAGCCAACTCCTTTTTTCAAAAGGAAAAAAAGAAGAAAAAAGGATAGGTGCAGAGACTCAAAGGAAGCTGTTCTAACAAATGGGGTTGGGTTGACTGTGTTGTTCTAAGAATTCTTCCGTCGAAACTCCAATCCAAAAAAGGTGAAGAATATACTAAAATAATTAATGACACCTCGAATCTATTTTATTTCTTTTTTTTTCTAATTTTTCGATATTTATTATTTCTATATCTCGCTAAATAAAAAGAAATTTAGAATAGGAAATGAAAATATATATTCTATGAATAGTAAAAAAGGGAAGAATTTTTCTGAATTGATTTCCAGTTGAAAAAAGAATAGA